CTTGTAAAAAGTTTCTTGAAGGAGTTAGCCACTTTGATAATATGCCTAATTCCGATATTCCATTATTAATTACTCCATTATCAAAATGGATTCCTATGAATCCAATGAACAAAGTAAAAAATAGTAATATAAGAAGAGGAAATAGCATAGTATTTCCCGTTTCTTGAGGATAGACAAAAATGTTTTTAGCCCCCCAAAAAGGAGTCCTAAAGGATCCTATCCTATTTCTTGCATTACTGGGAATTTTTGATATATTTTGCGAAAAAAAAGAAACTCCATTCTTCATTGTTGATAAAACAAAATCCCTATTGACCTCTTTGGATATGCTTTTTCCCCATAAGGATATTGAATACAACGAGCTCTCTTTAGTACTACTGTAATTTTGAAAATGAACACGCAAATACCCATCAAAAGTAAGTAAATATATCCGAAACATATAAAATGCAGTTAATCCCGCAGTAAAAGAGGCTATTATTCCAAAAAAAGGTGAATACAACCAACTATTACTAAGGATTTCATCTTTGGACCAGAAGCAAGCAAGAGGTGGAATACCACAAAGAGAAAGTGTACCCCATAAAAAAGTGGTTCGTGTAATTGGAATGTATTTTCTTAAACCACCCATAAGAACCATATTCTGACTTTTATCTGGTGAATACCCAACAAGAGGCTCCATTGAATGAATAACGGATCCGGATCCCAAGAACAATAAAGCTTTCGAATAAGCATGAGTGATCAAATGGAATAAAGCAGCTTGATAAGAACCTATACCTAGAGCTAACATCATATAACCCAATTGAGACATTGTAGAATAGGCTAAGCTTCTTTTAATATCTCTCTGAGCAAGAGCTAAAGTAGCTCCTAAGAGGAGTGTTATTGCGCCTATTAAAGAAATGAAACTCATTATCAAAGGAAGGGGTATGAAAAGAGGAAGAAGTCGAGCTAGAAGAAAAATCCCCGCAGCAACCATAGTTGCTGCGTGTATAAGAGCCGAAATGGGAGTGGGTCCTTCCATAGCATCGGGTAACCATATGTGAAGAGGGAATTGTGCAGATTTTGCAACTGCACCAAGAAATAATAAAAAAGCACACAAAGTAGTAAGTAAAGAATTCATCCCATTATTAGGAATCCAGTTATTAGCTATTTTGAACAAATCCCGAAACTCTAAACTGCCTGTTATCCAAAAAAACCCTAAAATTCCTAATAACAGACCAAAATCCCCTACACGATTAGTTACAAAAGCTTTTTGACAAGCACTCGCTGCAATTGGTCGTGTAAACCAAAAGCCTATCAATAAATAGGAACACATTCCCACAAGTTCCCAAAAAAAATAAATTTGTATCAAATTGGAACTAGTAACCAACCCCAACATAGAAGTATTAAAAAAACTTATATAAACAAAAAATCTCAAATATTCTTCATCGTGAGACATATAATCGTCACTATAAATAAGAACCAAGATTCCTACAGTAGTAATTAGTATTAACATAATAGAAGTAAGGGGATCAATCAAGTATCCAAATTCTAAGGAAAAATCATTATTGATGGTCCAAGACCATAGATATTGATAGATAGAACTTCCATTGATTTGTTGAATAGATAGATAAACTGAAAATACCATAGCTATACTTAAAAGTAAAACACTAGGAAAAGCCCATATGCGACGAAGATTTTTTGTTACTGTCGGAATAAGAAAAAGTCCAAACCCCATTGACATAATAACAGGAAGTGGAAGAAGAGGGATTACCCAGGCATATTGATATGTATGTTCCATAAGAAAAAATATATATATAGCAATTTTTAGTTGAAATTGCGAGTTCCATTTGTCTATAAAATAAAATAATTGTTTCCAATTCACCAAACCTATTCTTATCTCTTTCTGACGGAATAAAAAAAAAAAAAAGAATAAGAAAAAATACTAGAATTCTTAATTTTTCTAAATAAGTCTCATTGAAATATGCAAAAATGCAGAATGGGTTTAATTGCTTAAATTCAAAAAGTTAATCAAAGAATTTCGTTATCTAGTTATTAGCTAAAAAAGCTATTTATTAAAATAAAAAAAGATTGAATCATATAACTCTCTATTCATTTTTGTATTTCTTTCTGGTAAAATGAAATAGCTCTCTTGTTTCTTAACTGTTAGAGTGTTTTGTTTAAGAGATTCAGTATTTTTTATTTTGATTGGAATTCAATGATGGAATACTGTTCTGAACTTAATTAACTATTTGATTGAATTTTACCTTCTTTTATCTCCCCTTCTTATATGAGGATTTATTCCCCATACCCTATATTTATATAGGGAGTATATTTGATATATAAATTGATTTAAATAGAAAACCTTTGTATAGAATATATTTTTGTCTATATTCTATATTATTAAAACAAAATCTAAAATATATATAAAAAATACAGTAAAAAACTCTTGTCTTATTCACTTTAGACAAAATCAAAATAAAGATACTAAAATTATAATTTTAGTATCTTTCAGTAAATTTTACTATCTTTCAGTCTTAGTATTTAAGTATAAATACTAAGAAAAAATAGAAAAAAGGATTAATTTGCGGCAATAGATGTCTTTCACATACAACTAGAAAAAAAAATCTCCTTTTTGAATGGCAGTTCCAAAAAAACGCACTTCGGTGGCAAAAAAGCGTATTCGTAAAAATATTTGGAAAAAAAAGACTTATTTTTCCATAGTACGGTCTTACTCTTTAGCAAAATCAAGATCATTTTCTAGCGGCAACGAGCATCCAAAACCAAAAGGTTTTTCTGGGCAACAAACAAACAAATAAGCAGGTTTTGGAATAATCTGAATTGACCTATGCCAAACAAATTCAAATTCTTTAATATGAATAAATAGCTTGGATTAATTAATGAATGTACTTTTATGTGTCGAATTCCTCGGTACAATATTCTTAGAACTAATCCCTCTGTTATTGTTCTATAGAACAAAAGTTTTTGGTATATTGTGTTTTCAGTATTCTTTTACTATCAAACCAAACCACTTTTGATAATAGAATCCTACTAAAAAAATAGTAGGATTCTATTATCAAAAGTAGAGTATTCTTGCAATATGATTTACAACTTCCACCTATCTTATCTCTTATCCAAAATTTACAAATAAACGGGTTTAGGGCTGGTAAATAATATTATATTAATAAGAGAATAAAGGCTTTTATTCTAGAAATTTTTCTAAAATACGAAACGAAATTCTTTGTATTTAATGATGAAATTCTAATGTTCCTAAATTCTATGGATTCTCCCAATCTCGACGATTTGCGATAAAATAACTATTATTCTTTTAAGTTAACTTTTATTTCAAGTTAGCCGCCATGGTGAAATTGGTAGACACGCTGCTCTTAGGAAGCAGTGCTCAAGCATCTCGGTTCGAGTCCGAGTGGCGGCATTCTCGAAAAAGAATACAATAGATTAGAAAATGGATTCAATTCGAAATTTCCAATTTTGTAATGGACTTTCTCCTTATGGTATTCCCAACTCTAGAACATATACTAACTCATATCTCTTTCTCAACCATTTCAATTGTAATTATGATTCATTTGATAACCTTATTAGTTCGTGAACTTAGGGGATTACGTGATTCGTCAGAAAAAGGAATGATAGCTACTTTTTTCTGTATAACAGGATTCTTAGTTTCTCGTTGGATTTCTTCGGGCCATTTTCCGTTAAGTAATTTATATGAGTCATTGATCTTCCTTTCATGGGCTCTGTATATTCTTCATACTATTCCTAAGATACAGAACTCTAAAAATGGTTTAAGCACAATAACTACGCCAAGTACTATTTTCACGCAAGGCTTTGCCACATCAGGTCTTTTAACTGAAATCCATCAATCTACAATACTAGTACCTGCTCTACAATCTCAGTGGTTACTGATGCATGTCACTATGATGTTACTAAGCTATGCAACTCTTTTGTGCGGATCCTTATTATCCGCTGCTCTTCTAATCATTAGATTTCGAAAGAATTTCGATTTCTTTTCGAAAAAGAAAAAAAACGTTTTAAGTAAAACGTTTTTCTTTAGTGAGATTGAATATTTCTATGCAAAAAGAAGTGCTTTCAAAAATACTTCTTTTCCTGCATTTCCAAATTATTACAAATATCAATTAACTGAGCGTTTGGATTCTTGGAGTTATCGTGTCATTAGTCTAGGGTTTACCCTTTTAACCATAGGTATTCTTTGTGGGGCAGTATGGGCTAATGAGGCATGGGGATCCTATTGGAATTGGGATCCTAAAGAAACTTGGGCTTTTATTACCTGGACCATATTTGCAATTTATTTACATAGTAGAACAAATAAAAATGGGAAGGGTACGAATTCCGCACTTGTCGCTTCGATAGGATTTCTTATAATTTGGATCTGCTATTTTGGTATCAATCTGTTAGGAATAGGTTTACATAGTTATGGTTCATTTACATTATCATCTAAATGATTACATAACATAAAACCTTCTTTTTATTTTTATGAAGATTTTTTCCATTTTTTTTTGATTTGAGAACCCCTTGAGCCTCTTTTCATTTCAAAGGGTTCTCAAAAATGAGAGATAGATCTAATTAGACTTTTTGACTTTTTTCTGAATTTTTGGGTTTTTCAACTATGGAATATAGAGTGGACTGGTTAAAAAGATAAAATCCTATTTAGGATAATAATTGGCTAAGAGAGTCTCCACCCTATCAACGGATAGCGAGAGAACAAAATCTGGATAAATACCAATTCCTATTACTGGTAAAAAGATACAGATTAAAAGAAAGAGTTCTCGTGGTCCAGAATCCACAAAATTTGCGTTTGGAACATGAAATAGCTTGTATCCATAGAACATCTGGCGTAACATAGATAATAAATAAATAGGAGTTAATATCATTCCAATTGCCATTAGAAAAGTAATTAGCATTTTTGGCATTAACATAAATTTAGGACTAGTAATTAGTCCAAAAAATACTACTAATTCTGCAACAAAACCGCTCATACCTGGCAAGGCAAGAGAAGCCATTGAAAAGCTACTAAACATGGTAAAAATTTTCGGCATTGGGATAGATATCCCCCCCAGTTCTTCGAGATAAACAAGACGCATTCTATCACAAGCTGTTCCTGCCAAGAAAAAAAGTGTAGCACCGATAAATCCATGGGATACTATTTGTAAAATAGCTCCATTTAGTCCAATGTTGGTTATGGAACCAATTCCTATAATTATGAAACCCATGTGGGATATGGAGGAATAGGCTATTCTTTTTTTGAAATTTCTTTGACCAAGAGAAGTTGAAGCTGCATAGATTATTTGCACCGCTCCTATTATTACCAACCAGGGGGAAAATAGATAATGAGCATGAGGTAACAATTCCATATTGATCCGAATCAATCCGTATGCTCCCATCTTTAATAGGATTCCCGCTAAAAGCATACATGTACTGTAATGTGCTTCCCCATGGGTATCTGGTAACCATGTATGTAGAGGTATAATCGGCAATTTGACAGCATAAGCAATAAGGAAGCCAAAATAAAGTAGTATTTCCAATGTTGCAGGGTATGATTGATTAATCAATCTCTCCAAATCTAATCTCGGTTCGTTGGAACCATATAAGCCCATACCTAGAACCCCGATTAAGAAAAAAACGGAACCGCCTGCAGTATACAAAATAAACTTGGTAGCTGAATACAGACGCCTCTTTCCCCCCCATATGGATAAAAGTAAATAAACAGGAATTAATTCTAACTCCCACATGATAAAAAAAAGTAAAAGGTCTCGTGAAGAAAATAATCCTATTTGACCGCTATACATTGCTAGCATCAAGAAATAGAATAATCGTGAATTCCGGGTAACTGGCCAAGCCGCTAAAGTAGCTAAAGTAGTGATAAATCCTGTCAATAAAATAGATCCTAATGAAAGTCCATCGATTCCTAATCTCCAGTGGAAATCGAAAACATCTATCCATTTAGAATCCTCCTTTAATTGAATTAAGGGATCTTCCAATTGGAAATGATAACAGAATGCATAAGTCATTAGAAGGAATTCTAATAAACAAATGGATATAGTATACCACCTAACGATTTTGTTTCCTTTATGAGGTAAAAAGAAAATTAATGAACCTGCAAATATCGGCAAAACAACAAGTATTGTTAACCAAGGAAAATAACTCATGATAAAGTAATAAAGACAAGATACGTTTTGACCAGAAAAGCCCATGCTCGATTATTTCGAGCACAGGCTTCTTCGGTAAAGAGGAATCAGACGATTCAAGTGGAGTTTTTTGTAACGTATCAATAAGATAGAGCCATGCTGCGGGTTGTTTCAGGCCCTAAATAAACGCGGACACTTAAAAAATCTGTTGGGCAGGCGGATTCGCATCTCTTACAACCCACACAATCTTCGGTTCTCGGTGCGGAAGCAATTTGCTTGGCTTTACATCCATCCCAAGGTATCATTTCTAACACATCTGTTGGACAAGCTCGTACACATTGAGTGCATCCTATACATGTATCATAAATTTTTACAGAATGTGACATTGGATCTATAAATTTTCCTTTTCAAAATAAAATTTTTCGATCTGGTAAAAAGAAAATTAGTACTATAATAAAATTCGTACTATATAAGTTAGATGTATTGTAGACACCAGACGAAGCAATGGTTTATACAAACTTTAACAAAGAATTTTTAATCTGTTTGTGAGAAAGCATGAAAAGAGCCAAGAGACTTGAATTTAAGGCTTCAACAGTCAGAATTCTATGAATTCTACATACTAATTCCAATTAGCCAATAAATTGGCTATCATCTTTGCAATATCAATTATTGCAATAATTGATATTGCAATTGCAATATCAATGAATTGCAAAAATGCAATATTCAATAAGTAAAAAAGAATAGTCTGAAATAACCTACTCAAAAAATGTATATTCTCAAATAATAATAAGAAAATAAGATTCGATTTCTATTCATCTTAATGTTCCAGATTCTTATATATGCGCCTTTGTTTAAAAAGGACTAATTATTCAAAAAATTAGATTGATTGATACGAGTTGATTTCCTGTTACGATGGATGGAAGAAAGAATAGATAGTCCAATAGCTGCTTCAGCAGCCGCAAGGGCTATAACAAAAATTGCGAAAATGTCTCCTTTTAATTGGCGACTATCAAATAGATCAGAAAATGTTACGAGATTTAGATTAATTGAATTCAGTATAAGTTCAAGACATATTAGAGCTCTAACCATGTTTCGGCTTGTGATCAATCCATAGATACCAATCGAAAATAAATAGACACTCAAAAAAAGTACATGCTCAAACATCATTAACTAACTCCTTATCAATCTCGATTCATTTCAATATGAGGACAAGAATTGAACCGATTCAATTAATTCGAATAGAACAATTACGCAACAAAAGAGAAAAGAAGGTATTTGTTGTGTTGGCAGTAGACGAGTTTTACTAAATCCAAATTAGGATTCTTTAGTTATTTATTTTACATTTGAAATTCTAAGAATTTTGACTCATTCTAAGTATTTCTTATTGTCGAGCCATAGTAATTGCACCTATTAAAGAAACTAGAAGAATTAGGGAAATGAGTTCAAACGGAAGATAAAAATCGGTTGCTAAATGAATCCCAATTTGTTGAACGTTATTTATGATACCCTGTTCTACTATTTGGTTTGATCTTGTAGTCCAAAGAATTCCATACCATGACGTATCTGGGATAGTAGTCATTAGTGAAAAAGGAATAGTTATACAAACGAGTGAAGTAAACCCATCTCCAATAGTAGAATAATTCGTATCTTTAGACCATTCTGAGCCGTTTGCAAACATTACAGCAAATATGATCAAGACATTTATGGCTCCCACATAAATAAGAAGTTGTGCGACAGCTACAAAGTAGGAATTCAATAAAAAATAGAATAAGGATATACAAACAAGAACTAATCCCAGCGAAAAGGCGGAATAAATTGGGTTGGTAAGTAATACTACTCCTAGACCCCCTAGTAGAAGAACAAATACCCCAAATAGCACAAGAATCTCATGTATTGGTCCAGGTAAATCCATTATGGATAAGAAGAAGTTAATAGTATAAAATTTTTCATGAACTGACTAAAACTAAAAGATTCAAGGAAGGAAAAAGAGATTAGGATATTTTTTTTATATTGTATATAAGTTGTATAGTTAGAAATTAACTCATTAAAATCTACTCTCATTTTAAATCCGGAATAATTTGCAATAAGCAGTAGTTATTATTTTTTCTTTATAGTTAGTAAAAAACTTTTGGATTTTTCTAAAAAAAACCTAGTACCTAGTAATCAGTAATCGTTCTTAAATTCCAAGATTTTTCTTCGTCTATTTTACTTCGAGGCGAATTTCGAATTGTTTGAATTGTGTAATCTCCCATTATGGAGATTGGTAACCGACTCAAAGCAATTTGATTGTAATTCAATTCATGACGATCATAAGTAGAAAGTTCGTATTCTTCAGTCATTGATAAACAGCTTGTCGGACAGTATTCAACACAGTTACCACAAAATATACAAACCCCGAAATCAATACTATAATTAAGCAATTGTTTCCTTTTAATATCCTTTTCGAATCTCCAATCCACAAGGGGTAGATCTATCGGACATACGCGAACACATACTTCACAAGCAATACATTTATCAAATTCAAAGTGGATTCGCCCCCGGAAACGCTCGGATGTAAGTGATTTTTCATAAGGGTAGTGAATTGTTATAGGTAAACGATTTGTGTGGGATAAGGTAATTATGAAACTTTGACCAATGTATCTTGCGGCGCGTATTGTTTGTTGACCATAACTAATCAACCCAGTTATCATAGGGAACATATTTTAAATATCGATGAAAAAGGTATGTTTCTTTCTCTTGTTTGAGAAAATTTTTGTGTTGAAGATATTCTTACTGTTATTGTATTATCTTATTTATAGTGAAACTAGTTGGGAAGAAGTTGTTAATAAGAGATTGCCCAGAGAGATAGGTAAAAGAAATTTCCATCCAAGATTTAATAACTGATCCATTCTCATCCTGGGTAAAGTCCATCTTATTGTGATAGAAATGAAGAGAAATAAATAAGCTTTAGTTAATGTAATAAGGATACCCATTATGATTTCCAAAATTTCAACCATTTTATTCATTTGGAAAAATCCAAAAAGGGATATATAGGGAATCGAAAAATTCCACCCGCCTAAGTAAAGAATAGTTACAAATAAAGAGGAAACTAATAAATTTAGATAAGAAGCAAGATAAAATAAACCATATTTAATACCGGAATATTCGGTTTGATAACCTGCTACTAATTCTTCTTCTGCTTCTGGTAAATCAAAGGGTAATCTTTCACATTCTGCCAACGAAGAAATTAGAAAAACTATAAAACCTATAGGCTGACGCCAAAGATTCCATCCAAAAAGACCATATTTTGACTGTGCTTCAACTATATCAACTGTACTTGAACTATTAGATAATCATAGTCGATGATAACATCACAGTTCCCACCGCTATTTCAAAACCGTACATGAAACCTTAGCTTCATACGGCTTCTCTATGATCAGAAAAAGGAAAGGATTGTTCCATTTCGGTATTATCCCCTGCGCGTAGATAGAGTTAGGTAAGATAAAATTGATTGGAAAGTCCTAAATTAGACCAAAGCAATTCCGTCTGCTCGAATAATAAAAAAGCGCTTCCGAATCGATCTCCTCCTTTATGTAATAAAATGCGAATTTTTCTTTGTTCAGCAATAACTTATTATTGGAATAAAACACTCGTTATAGCAATTAATAAACGGAAAGAATTGGACATTAGTTCATGAGGAATTCTGTATGAATATGGATAAAGGAAGGAAAGAATAAATAAGGATCCTTTTTTTATTGCATTCCATATCTTTTGTCCTATTCTTCTTTCCCCGGGAAGGGAATACTTAAAAAGAAAAAAGGAATAAAGGGTTAATTCGTTCTTGATAGCCATTTCCTTAACAAGTGAATGGGAACATACTCTGGATCGGAATCCGAAGAAAGTACTACTTGATCATTTCCACCAATTTCAAGTCCTTATTATGATTCCTTTTATGAGAAAAAATGTCTAATGATTTTTATTCTCTCATTACTAATCCTTTATGTAGTTTAGTGTTCCTAATCCCTCACTAACTTTTGATGGATTCCCTTATGGTTATAAGTTATAGTAATAACGAAAACTATTCTAGTAATGGAATTACATACCGCGAATCCTTTATTCTTGCCCGCTTCAAGATATGATGACTAATTAAACAATCTCAACCTTGGGGTAAAGAGTTTACACTGCTTATGTTTACTTCAATTTTTTTCTTGTACGTAGGAAATGAGATTTTTTCTTTTTACTACAAATTAATAAGCTGTTTTGTTTCACTCATATAGCTATCTAGTTTAACTTATCAACCTGAATACAGAATAAAAAAAGGAACATAAGTATTCAATGTATTTTCGAGGAAAAAGCTCCTATTTTAACGAATCGCACGTAGAGATATTGCTAGCACACAAAAAGTTAATGGTATTTCATAACTAATAGATTGAGCAGCCGCTCGTAGAGCGCCTGAAAAAGAATATTTATTATTTGAGCTATATCCTGCCATAAGAAGACCAATAGGAGCAACACTTGAAAAGGCAATCCATAAAAAAACACCAATACTAAGATCAGCTAAAACAAAACGATATCCCAAAGGGATAACTAAAAAACTTAATAAAATAGATATGACTGCTATAGAGGGTCCAATGCTAAATAAAGGAATATCTCCTCGGGACGGGAGGATATCCTCCTTAAAAAGTAGCTTAGTTCCATCTGCTATAGCTTGAAGCAGTCCCAGGGGGCCAGCATATTCAGGACCAATACGTTGTTGTATCGAGGCGGATATTTCTCTTTCTAACCACACAATTACGAGTACTTGTATTGTTATTCCCAGTAGGAGGGTCAAAATAGGTAGAATCCATATCATTCCATAGACTTCTTTTAATAATTCCGATTTTGAAAAACAATTGATAGTTTCTACCTCTACCCTATCTATTATCATTTCAACGATCAACTTCCCCCATAATGATATCTATACTACCTAATATCGTCATGATATCAGCCAATTTCATTTTTTTAACTAACTGAGGAAGAATTTGCAAATTAATAAAACCTGGTGGACGAATTTTCCATCTCCAAGGGAAAATACTATCATCTCCTACCAGATAAATTCCTAATTCACCTTTTGGCGCTTCTACTCTTACATAAAGCTCTTGCTTTGATAATTCAAAATTGGGCGAGGGTTTTTTACCAAGAAATCGATATTCAAAATCATTCCATTCGGAATTCTTTGCTTTCTTAAAACGTCGGGCTTCTAAATTCTCAAAAGGGCCTCCAGGAATTTTCTCTATAGCCTGTTGAATAATTTTTATGGATTCCCTCATTTCACTGATTCGTACTAAATAGCGAGCTAAGGAATCTCCTTCTTTTTGCCATTGGACTTTCCAATCGAATTGATTGTAAGACTCATAAGGATCAATTTTACGAAGATCCCATTGTATTCCAGAAGCTCGTAACATGGGTCCTGATAAGCCCCAATTTACTGCTTCTTCTCCGCTAATAAAACCAATTCCTTCAACTCGTTCTAAAAAAATGGGATTCTGCGTAATAAGTTGTTGATATTCAACAACTCCTCGTAGAAAATAATCACAGAAATCTAAACATTTATCGATCCATCCATAAGGTAGATCGGCAGCTACTCCTCCGATGCGAAAGTAATTATGCATCATTCGCATACCTGTAGCAGCTTCAAATAAATCATATATCAACTCTCTCTCTCTAAAAATGTAGAAAAAAGGGGTCTGTGCTCCGAGATCCGCCATAAAAGGTCCAAGCCATAACAAGTGAGAAGCTATACGGCTCAATTCTAACATAATTACCCTAATATAGCTGGCTCTTTGGGGTATTTTAATATTCTCTAAGAATTCTGGTGCATTTACCGTTATAGCTTCTGTAAACATAGTAGCTAAATAATCCCACCGTGTTACATAAGGCAAGTATTGTATAATAGTTCTGTTTTCCGCGATTTTTTCCATTCCTCTGTGTAAATAGCCTAATATGGGTTCACAATCAATAACATCTTCACCATCGAGAGTAACGATCAATCGAAGAACACCATGCATTGATGGGTGGTGAGGACCCATATTGACTATCATAAGATCTTTTCTTGTAAGTGGTAGACTCATTATTCTTTTTTCCTTAATTCATTATTCCATGAATTCCTCAAAACGAGGCTCATCAAAATGCAAAATCTAAGACTACTATAAGACTACTAATAAAATAAAAAAAATCGAACGATTAAATTACTTCTCCCGAATATCCAACCGACTGATTAATTTCTTATAACGTACTTTATTTTTCTTTGCCAAATAAGCCAGCAAACGTTGACGTTTTCCCAAAAGTCTTCGTAGACCTCTTTCCGATGAAAAATCTTTTTTGTGTAATTCCAAATGTGAAGCAAGTTTC